TCTTTCAATTTCTTATTTCCACTCTATGTATTCCTCTATCCGTAGAGTACTACATAAAAGGCTATCACAGAGTTTCTGTGATTCCTATTCACAGCTACCCTAGGAAGAATCTTTTGATGTGGCGCTAACGATTCCATAACTATCTTTGTAGCTCCAGAGTGTTTCAACTTATATTCCTACCTATTATTTGGATATGCCAAGAGAGATGTATGGTCTAATGGGGCTACTACGAAATATTGACTCATGGGCGAGGCAAGCTCTTCTATTCTGGTTCATGCTTTCTCTTGGCTATATGGTTTATCCGGGGGGGGGGAGATCGAGCTTCCAGAAATAGTGAACGGTCTTATCAATACACAAATGGCTAACTCCCCGGGAATTTCCATTGCGCTTATATCCATCACTGTACGAATTGGGTTCAAGCTTCCCCTTTCATCAATGGACGCCTGACGTATACGAAGGAGTGCGGTTTGCGGTTCGTTCAACAAATCCCTCTCGACCTCTATATCTATCTCTGATATGTTTGGATTTTTCCAAACTCCATAGGCACGCAGAAGAAAACTGCTATCCCCACTCGGATCAGGGCATCACTTTTACCAAAAGTTTCTTGTGATCTTTTTGTTCCAATCACAATGAAGGTGAAGCAGGGTCAGGGACAACGAATCTCTTTATGATAAACAGATCCATTTTGCAAGTTCGTTATTTCGTTATTACGGGTAGTTCCTACACCTACAAAGGATCGGACTAATGACGTATACAATACTTGAATTATCGATGTAGATGCTACATAGTGGATTCTCATCCTTCAGAGACAGAGACTACGAGTGTAATAGGAGCATCCGTCGGTCGACCAAAGGATCACCCTCCGATGATCATCTCATGACTATTGAGAACGAATCCAATCAGAGGGTTTTTCCATCTCTTTGACTTGCTCCTACGCAACCAGGGTCGAAAAGATGGAAAAAGCCAGTCATTCACAACCACTGATGAAGGATTCCTCGAAAAGCTCAGGATTAGTCATCCCTTTTAGAAATCGAATGGATTCGGTCTTATACACAACACACGCGAGGAAGGTAATCAAAAAATAAGATGAGTTCTTCTTTCTTTTATCACTTAGGAACCGTGTGAGATGAAAGTCTCATGCACAGTTTTGAATGGGAGAAAGAAATGAGGAATCCTCTTTTCGACTCTGACTCTCCCGCTCCAGTCCTTGCTTTTCTTTCTATGACTTCGAAAGTAGCTGCTTCTGCTTTAGCCACGCGAATTTTCGATATTCCTTTTGATTTCTCATCAAACGAATGACATCTTCTTCTCGAAATCCTAGCTATTCTTAGCATGATATTGGGGAATCTCATTGCTATTACTCAAACAAGCATGAAACGTATGCTTGCATATTCGTCCATCGTTAAATCGGATATGTAATCGTTGGAATTCTTGTTGGAGACTCAAATAATGGATATGTAAGCATGATCACTTATATGCTGTTCTATATCTCCATGAATCTAGCAACTTTTGCTTGCATTGTATTCTTTGGTCTACGCACCGGAACTGATCACATTCGAGATTATGCAGGATTATACACGAAAGATCCTTTTTTGGCTCTTTCTTCAGCCCTATGTCTCTTATCCCTAGGAAGTTGTCTTCCTCCACTAGCAGGTTTTTTCGGAAAAATCTATCTATTCTGGTGTGGATGGCAGACCTATATTTCTTTTCTTTCTTGGTTTCAATAGGACTCCTTACGAGCCTTGTTTCTATCTACTATTATCTACAAATCATCAAGTTCTTAATGACTGAACGAAACCAAGAAATCACCCCACCCCTCACGTGCGAAATGATAGAAGATCTACTTTCAGATCCAACAATTCCATCGAATGGAGTATGACTTGTATGTGTGATAGCATCTACTATACCAGGAATATCAATGAACCCAATTCTTGCAATTGCTCGGGATACCCTTTTTTAGCTTCTAGGGTCTATTTCTTAGTTCAAGATCCCTCCGACTAACTGGAATCCACGAATTCGTAGATCCGTTCCGTTCCGCCCAAACTGGGAATGGTCCGGAACTTAGAATCGGATGATCGATTCTAAGTTCATTCCATACCGGACCAGACCGGACTAGGGTGATGTACATTCTCATTATGAGAAGGGACCATTCGAGCGTATGAAAATAGATACTCTGTTTCCATATGGATCCCTACGTCGGTCGTGACATTCTATTTAGGATTAGGAATAGGCGTAATCGAACCTGCTTTTGACATATCTATCGTTCTTTTTGTTTGGGTACCATATGAACTTCTTTGGGCTTCTATGGAATAGAGAAATAGGTTTGATTGTACATCTTTTTGATTGATCTATTTTGGATATAGATCAGGCATCCTCCGGAGAATTCCAATCGAAGCAATTGGATGTCTGACTCGGGCCTATATGACCGATCGATGATCGATAGAAATACTCCAATTTGTCATAGATTCCATATATCACACTATATAGATATCCTATTCATGGAATAGGATTCACTTTCAAGATGCCTTGATGGTGAAATGGTAGACACGCGAGACTCAAAATCTCGTGCTAAAGAGCGTGGAGGTTCGAGTCCTCTTCAAGGCATAATATCGAGAATGCTCATTCCATGAGCAATTCCATAACAGATCTCGGATCTCATCGATATTGATATACCGAGTATCTGTTGATACGAAGTATTTCGGTCATCCTCACGATCCGAGTCCGAGCTGTTGGAATTGGAATAGGTTCGGCAGCGGATCACGAAATCTTGGTGACCCTCTCTATCTAATGAAGGAGGAGTCCATTTTGAAATTGTCCGCCCTGCACCCACCCCCCGAGTATAGGATTCCACAGGAATCATACAGGGGTGGATTGATAGAAACCTCTGGGAAAATGCCCACCCGTAACCCAGCGGATCAAGTACATTACATAGTCCGTTTTAGGGATTGGCGACTTGCCCATTCAGTGACTTTCGCACTGGACGTTCCCAAAATAGGTACTATTGGATCGGGTGAATTAGAGAGTAGACAGACGTCTCTTGGCATTTCGGCCTTCCTTCTCCTTTCAGGGCCTATCCGAAATCCAGTATCTCTTGATCGTGAATATCGGAATAGGCCGGCCGAACCGGCCCCCATAGATATCTTTGCTTTAGAACAAAACAATTCGAATTCGAATTGGTCAACTGCAATGTGTATGATCCATATGGGAGATCCTCAATGGAGAAGATCCATCCACCTGAGACGAAGAGAAAGGTCTATTTTCTTTCATTCTTCAGTGAAACCAATGATTCGTTATTGCAGCAGATAGCAACAACCCTTTCATCGGACATGCGTATTTTGGATTTTCCCATGGATTGACATGCTTTCATGAATGGAAATTGTTTGATAGAGTGAGTAATAGGCTCTGGTTGTTCGCCCTTCCAGAATTCTCGTTTAGGCAGTTCATCATAGTGCTTTGATCTCAGATTTCCATTCTTCCCTGTTTCAGCAGTAGCATATTGTTCCATGGGCCCAACTGAACTCCATGGAACAATATGAAATAAACAAGTATTTCCACAACTCTACCACCCGATCAATTCTGTTCCACGCAATCCTCTTTCCTTTTCATGTCCACATATCTTTCTAAGGAATGGGAAATCTTTCTCCTGTGACATGAATCAAATGTTTCATTTCCTCTGGGAAAAGCCATTCCTTTCTCAACAATGTCCTTGTTATTTGATCCAATAGCCTTTCGTTAGATAGGAAGAGATTGTATAAATACTGATAACTCTCGGCTAGAAGATTCGAACGGAAAGAAAAAGACCCTTTATATAATGAACTATTGGTTCTAAGGAATCTTGGGCGATGAATCAAGAATTCGAAGCGCTTTCTTCGCCTCGTCCTGATGAACCAGCTTCCAGACATCGATTTTGGCATCTTCATTTCGGAAGTAATAAGGTGCTTTTGTTTATCTCCAAATCCAAAGAATTCTCGGCATAAAAACACAGAGACAGAGGGCGGCTGCTCACGGACTAGGACAAAGGATGAGAGATCCGGAGGGTCCCAAAGGAATTGGCTGCCTATTTGAACAAAGCCTTGTTCTTTGGAAGATCTATCTCGTGTCTGGTACTGCAGGATTGCACTCCGCAAGAACTCCGAATCCTCCTTTTGAGGCTCAACGTCATCATAATAGTCTTGAAGCTCAAACCTATAATAGTCTTGAAGCTCATAGTCTTCCTGACCCACATAATCATTTCTGTTCCGAAAGAACCTGACTAAAGGGAGAAATCCCAATTCCTCGGACTCTTCGATACAATCAAATAGATTCCTACGGGGGCGCCATATTCTCGGAGAACCAACTATGTCTCTGTAATTGAAGAAATCCATCTCTTGCTCTATCCGTTGCGGGTCGACCGCTCCTTCCTCTTGTTCAAGGCCAACGATAGAACGAAATCCATTTTGCATCATATCGAACGGATTCCTTGGTTCGGACCGAAGAAGCAATGTCATTCGATTATTCTCAAACCTACTGCAATCTTTTTCTGCCCGCGAGGATCCCTCCAGAACGCCTTCGAATTCGAATAGGCTATGAGCTAGATAAGAATCATTCTCAAGGAATCCCTCAGAAGTGATCCCCCTTTTTTCCTCGGGTAGGAATGGAGACCAAAGATCTCGAGCGACCGATCCGGCAGAACAACTCAAAAGATAAAGAAGTATCGTGAATCTCTTCATACTCGTTCCAAGTTCGAAGTACCATTCATACAAATCTCTTTGCTTTTCATAAGAGGATTTCCCCTTCCGATAGATAGATAGAGGATCTAAGGTCCAATTACAAAGTACATTTTGTGCAAAAGCCCTTCCTATCTGATAGAAAATGAGCCCAGGATCCTCAACTGGTCTTACATGGGCTCGCAAATCCCAAGTTTGTCTATGAAGAGCTGATCTAATTGTATCCGTTTCGATAATGGATTTCTTCTGTATCATACTAATTAATAGGACCTCATTGATAAGTGCTCCAAGATCTCGTGCATTGGAAACCAGGAGGGTTTTGGGGCCGAATTCGTTAGTATGGGACATTTTCTTTTCCAAGTGAAATCCCCTAGTATAGGAAAGAATGAAAAAGTGCTTTCGTTGTTGTGGCATATGAAGCCTTCGTATCTTAATGCATGTATTGAATTGATCCGGAGCTATTAAAGCGGGATCCACTTTTTCGGGAATATGAGTCGAAGCAATCATAAGAATATTTCGAGTGGAACATCTTTCAGAATCCTTGGAGAGAGAATTCACTAATAGACCGCGAGATAAATAATTCGACTCATTCAAATAGAGATCATGAATGTTTGGAATCCATATTATGCAAGGAGACATTGCTTTTGCTAATTCGAATTGAAAGATGATAGGAAATCGAACTCGTAGATCTACTTTCGCCCTACTAGTCATCTTATTATACTTAGCTAGTGCATCCACCGTCTTTCTCAGCCCGTTATCAAAGTTCTTAGGAATATGATCCATATGGATACGCTTATGCTCAAAAACCTCCGCCTCATAGAGGCGCCGAGCCTTCTCATCCCGGCACAGGGTCTCGGCCGGAAATATCGTAATGAAAGGAAGATAGGAGTTAGTCGCTAGGTATTTGACCAAATAGGATCGTCCAATTCCTATAGAACCTATTACTAAAATAGCCCTAGAAGGAGATAGGGCTAAGCGGAACGAAAAGTTGCCATGAGATGGAAAATGAAAACGATTCGTCCCATACGAGGTTTGTGAATAAGTGATTGTCTGATAATGAGCAAGAAATATCCGTCTTTCCGCTAAAGAAGATCTATTGAACTCATAATTCATTAGATTCTTTTGATGAATGTCAACTATGTATCGTAAGTAAATGGATCCTGGTTGTTCAATCCTTTGATAACCAGAGTCATTCTTTGATAAATGATCACTAGGATGAGTCAGACTCAATAGAATTTCATCCATTCTTTTTTCTGTCGTTAGGGTGGAGACCCAAGTCAAGAATTCTCTTCTTTGATCCTTAATCACATCACTCTTCGCGAGCCAGAATTCTATTTTCTCATGAACCCAATCACTGTTCACGCTTTTTCTGTTTCTTATCCATGAATCGATCTCTTTACTTGCACGACTTAGATGTCTCGTATTTCTCGAAAAAGTGATTGGACGGATGGGATTTGGTATGATGCTTATGCAATTGATGAGATGGATCTTCCAATATTTCCTCTTAGAACGTATGGATTTGACTCCATAAGCGGAACCGCCGCCCAATAGCACGTTGCCGCCAAAAACAAAACCCCATATTCCTTCCAGAAAATCTCCTAATTGTTCCAGAGCAGCTAGAAAGAGATTCCGGGCAGCTAGAAAGAGATTCCAAGGAGCTAGAAAGAGATCCTTTAACCAGAAAGAATTCCATTCTTCAGATAAGGGATACTCATCCAGAAGTTCGAGCACCTCCGTCTTGTATGATGGAATCGCCAAAGATTGGATCTTTTCTAGCTCTGTCTGTAATTCACTAGACCCTTTGGATATCAAGTAAAAATGCATACAAGCGAAAGATCCAGCAGCAAGAAGAACGAAAAGAATGGAATAAGAGAACTCCTTTCTTGATAGTGTCCATAGAAGGGCTGACTCATTATTTCGATCCATCCTTTCTTCGCACCAAACGAAACCCTCAACATACTCAGCAAAAGACTCCATCCAAGTCTCACTTCTAAGTATACAATTCCATTTGGATTTCGCCCACCATTTTGTCTGAGAAATGAGCTCTGATATACTCGATTCATCCATAATCCCATCAAAAATGGATACCCATTCTGTACTTCGTATCGGGAATGAGTTTGAAAGGGTATCTAATCGATATTTGTACCCTGTCGAAGTAAGGAGCCCTGACATATCGTTTGGATCCCATTGGGAGAGGAAGGCATTCCATTGGGAGAGGAATGCCTTCCTCCATCGGGAGAGGAAGGCATTCTGAGAGAGGAAGGCATTCCATTGGGAGAGAAGGGTATTCTGAGAGAGGAAGGCATTCCACTGAAAGAGGAATTGGGAGAGAGGTGGATTCCATTGGAAGAGGAATTGGGAGAGGTTTGAAAAAGCACTATCTCCTTGAGAAATTCTATCCATCTGCCACCACCCTTTCTCGACGTATTCCTTTCCACAAGGACTCTGTTTTTTCCTTCTCCGGGTCCGAGTGGTAAATCTTTCTCAGTGAGAATCAAATCCATGTTTGAATTGAAACGGAGATACTGATGCAGGTTCTTCCCTTCGGAATCAGATAGATCCCTATTTAAAAAAGACTGATAATAAGTGCTCTCCAATTTGGCTATTTGTTTCTGTGTTAGAGGTCTTTCAGAAATGTCTGCAATCGAGTAAATAGCTCTACGAACGAATGGATAGAATCGAATTGGAAAATGGAAAGATTTGTACAAGTTATACGTTCCGTCACCGCTTTGTGGAAAATCGTTAGATAGGAATATGTCAGATACCTGTAACTCGATTGGTGAAATCTCCAAAAAAAGATCTTTTTCTTTACCGAAACACAAAGAAAAGATTTTGTTGTGAATGAACAAGATCTTTAGGAATTGTCCATATGTCAGATCATCATTATGGATACGGGTCTTTTCCACATAAAAAGGGAATCCTTTGTTACAATGAAACCAGAAGTGACGTGGGTGATCCAAGAATCGAAGTCGATTTGCTTTATAAAAAGAAGATATCAATGAACTTCTATCAAATGGTTTCACGGGATTCAGCCAATTGTCTCGACCGTGGGATATCATTGAGAAATAGGAATCCATGTTATCAAAAGATTCCCCGCGATGATTTCTAGTATGGAATGAGTCAATCATCCACTTTGGTATCTTATTGAACAAAAACGGTAATCTTGTTCCTCCATGGATCAAGAATTTCGGTCTTTGGGAAGTATCATGATCATCCAAGAATAAGGGTTTCCATTTATTCCAATGAACAATTTGAACACCTATGGATTCTAAGAACTCTTCCCATTTCCATTCATAGATGGGAATCCCGGATCTATAAATGGGGATATTCCTGATACTCACAAAGAAATAAGGAAGTGACTTGAACAAAAAAGAAAGTGAATTGGACAAAAAGGGAAGTGACTTGGACAAAAAGAAACGAAGTAACAACAAAAGGGGACGAAATGCCTTAGGCTTAGGGAAATGTTCTCTGTCGATAGCCTTGGACCCATCAATCGAATATGGATTCATACGTAATCGATCGAACACTACTTGAAAACGGTTCTTCTGTTCCGAATCCGAAAGAAAATGTTTCCAATGTTCATTGGAATTCTTGCTCCCATTGGACCATTTGTATCGATTCGATACATTTCTTATGTATCCACAGACGCCATATTGGACTGGAATCAGATTTCGGATCAATCCATATTGATTGATTGCCTCCATGATGTTGTTGCTAGCAAATAGCACTCTTTTTAGTTTTGTATCTTCCAAATCATTCCCGCAGCAGATCCGAACCAATTTTGTTCTGATACTTCGATCCAAAGATTCATTCTCTTCATCAAACGATTCATTCTCTTCATGAAACAGAAAGGGTATAACCACTAAAGATTTTATTTCCGATTCCTCTCTGGTCCCATTCCAGAATTTGTTTGGGTCCGATCCGTAGGAATCCATAGAAAGGGCAAATCCCCTAGGATACACCGGATCCGGGGATAGAATGAATAGATCTGCCATTTCTTGAAATCTATCTTCTGATTCCAAATCGTGGCCTAACGTGTATTCCCCTTTGTTCCGATCATGGAATAGATGAAAGAAACCAAAAAAGGGATTGTTGTTCAAGAATGAAATCGTATTGGAACTCTCTATATCTGGTTTATCCTTCGAAAGCATACCACATTCCCGATCTGATGAAATAGGATGAATTGAGACGGTCTTTTGTAAATACATAAGGATCTTGAATAGATCAAGCATTTCTTTCATTTCTGATCGCCTGAAAGGGGTAAAAGAAAGATCCTGTTTTTTCTTCCAATTCCAAAATTTCGGATCTCTAGTGGACCTCTCAGTAGCATTCGAACCCAGATGAAGTTCTGACCGTTTGTCAGAGAAAAGAGAACGAAGGGATCTTGTTGGATTCCCAAGAAATTCTTCGGTTTCTTCCGGAAGCGGATGATTATTCATCTGCTTTTCACCTTCCGTGAATAGCCGAGACATTGAGGAAGGGCATTTCGGGAATCGATCTAATTCTCTTTCTGTTCGTTCCGTTTGAAGAAAGGAAGGATTCCCAAGAATCGATTCTTCTTGCGGAATCTCTGTTTGATCGATCCATTTGGAATCTTCTGAATCCTCCGAATCAAAAGGATCTCTGGATTGATCAGAAGATCCTTTCCATTGGCTAGAATCCGTTACTTGAAGGAAAATGGATCTTGTGGAATCATATGGAATATTTGACGATACATTCCGTACCTTGCTAAAAAACGGATCCTTATCATTGGATGGAATAGCTGCCTCAGCTCCTTGTTGTTTGAGGAAACCCTCCCCTTCCATTGGTCTTTTTTCACAAAAAGCAGACATGAGATAACAAATCCAGTCTTTCCCTAAGATTTCGAATAGCTGTCCCGAATTCAAGTTGATTATATTTCGGTTCTTCCTATTCCTAGGAGAAAGACGATCCAACAATTCCCAATCATGGTCCTTGCGGATCGGATCGTCCGTATAAGATAAAAAACGAAACTCCATATATTTGCTATCTTTCTCTTGGAATGAAATCTCCATTCCAACTACGGTTTCATTAGATATCTGATAACTAGAATCCCTCTTGTTTCCGACCCGGTCCCTCCACCACCGCGAACCCCGGTCCGATTCAGGCATGTTACACTTGGGATTTCTTTGATTTATTGGGAGAACCCAAGTACTCTCTTGCGGATCCATGAAACAACTCTCAGAAATTCCTTTCCCTTTTGGAAGATGCAGGAGCGAAACAATCAACCTATTGATATTGGAAGACCAAAAAGGTTCTTTGAATGTCTCCTTTCTGGGTCCAATAGAATTCATAGGTATAGGAAGAAGCTCCATCAAATAGACATTTTTTCTTTCGATCATCTTTCGATTGTTAATACGAGATAGAATCAGGACTCCTACTACAAGCAGTACTACACCTTTGATCGTGAAATATGGATTGCTTCTTGAACCCCGTGAACGTGAATCACGTGAAAATAGGATACTGACAATTCGGGGGTCAAGGAGTTTCATAAAACGTTCTTGGTGGAACAAAATGGACGTGAAAGATCCCACAAAATGATGGAATTTGACCCATGAATCTAAGGAATAGAGAGAATTTCTCAATTCAGAGACCCAGGGTTTTTGCATTTTACGCGGTTGCCGTTGCATTGGCTTGAACCTCCTAAATATCGTATTTTAATAGAAATTTTTTCATTCATCATTATAGAATCAATTGCATAATTCATCATTATATGATAAATTGGGTTATTCATCATTATATGATAATACCTGTTAAGCATCCATGGCTGAATGGTAAAAGCGCCCAACTCATAATTGGTCAAGCTGTAGGTTCAATTCCTACTGGATGCATGCCAACGGGAGCGTTCCATAAGTCTATTGGAATTGACTCTGTATCAATGGAATTTTATCATCTATACATAACGAATTGGTATATTCATACCATAACATAACATATGAACAATAAGAACTAGAATTCTTATCGATCCTCGAACTTATAGGGAATAAAAGGGATTTATGGATGGAATCAAATATGCAGTATTTACCGAAAAAAGTACTCGATTATTGGGTTATAATCAATATACTTCTCATGTCGAATCCAAATCAAGTAGAACTGAAATCAAGCATTGGGTCGAACTCTTCTTTAGTGTCAAGATAATAGCTATGAATAATAATCGACTCCCCGAAAAGGGTAGAAGAACGGGACCTATTATAAGACATACAATGGATTCCAATTAAAAACGAATTATCATTACGCTTCAAGCGGGTGATTCTATTCCACTTCTTGCGAGTTATTCTATTCCACCTCTTATAGAGAAAAGAACTTAAAGCAAAATACTTCATAACATGGCGAGACATTTATACAAAACTTCTACCCCGAACACACGCAATAGAGCCGTAGACAGGGAATCCAATCCACGAAATCATTTGATTTATGGACAGCATCGTTGTGGTAAAGGTCGTAATGCCAGAGGAATCATTACCGCAAGGCATAGAGGGGGGGGTCATAAGCGTCTATACCGTCAAATTGATTTTCGACGGAATGAAAAATACATATCTGGTAGAATCGTAACCATAGAATATGACCCTAATCGAAATGCATACATTTGTTTCATACACTATGGGAATGGTGAGAAAGGATATATTTTACATCCCAGAGGAGCTATCATTGGAGATACCATTATTTCTGGTACAAAAGTTCCTATATCAATGGGAAATGCCCTACCTTTGAGTGCGGTTTGAACTATGGATTTACGTAATTGGAAGTAACCAATTAGGTTTACGACGAAACCTAGAAATCGATCACTCATCCAATTTGAGTACTTTTACGGGATAGATCTCAACAGAAAACTCTTGAGTAACAGCAGCAAGTGATTGAGTTCAGTAGTTCTTCAAATAGAAAATTATTGACTCTAAGAGATATGGTAATAGGGAGAAGACCCAATTGTTTGAAGCACGGACAGAACTGGAAGTGCTTCTTGTTTCAAAGAGAGGAAGACGGATTATTCACATTTCATTTGATGGTCAGAGGCAAATTGAAAGCTAAGCAGTGTATAAGCCGGGGAAAAATAGAGATGTCTCCTACGTTACCCGTAATATGTGAAAGTAATATGTGGAAGTATTGACGTAATTTCATAGAGTCATTCGGTCTGAATGCTACATGAAAAACATAAGCCAGATGACGGAACGGGGAGACCCAGGATGTAGAAGATTAGAACATGAGCGATTCGGCAGATTTGGATTCCTATATATATCCACTCATATAGTACTTCATCGTACAATTCATATCAGATCCATCTGTCTATATATCATCATATACATCTAGAAAGCCGTATGCTTTGGAAGAAGCTTGTACAGTTTGGGAAGGGGTTTTGATTGATCAAAAAGAAGAATCCACTTCAACCCATATGCCCTTAGGCACGGCCATACATAACATAGAAGTCACACTTGGAAAGGGTGGACAATTAGCTAGAGCAGCAGGTGCTGTAGGGAGACTGATTGGAAAAGAGGGTCAATCAGTCACATTAAGATTACCATCTGGAGAGGTCCGTTTGATATCCAAACACTGCTTAGCAACAGTCGGACAAGTGGGTAATGTTGGGGCCAAGCTCAAAAGTTTGGGTAGAGCCGGATCGAAGTCTTGGCTAGGTAAGCGTCCTGTAGTCAGAGGAGTAGTTATGAACCCTGTAGACCATCCCCACGGGGGCGGTGAAGGAAGAGTCCAAATTGGTAGAAAAAAACCCATGACCCCTTGGGGTTATCCTACCTTTGGAAAAAGAAGAAGTAAGAAAAGAAATAAATATAGTGATAGTTTGATTCTTCGTCGCCGTAAATAGTAAATAAAACAAGATAAATAAGGTAAATAAGAAAAGAATATGGAAAATTTTTGGAATTGGAATTTGTTATTGTAATATATCTCATATTTGAATTTGAAATTTGAACAAAAAAATTATTCATTATGGCACTTTCACGAAAAAAAAATCCGTTTGCGGCTGATCATTTATTGAAAAAAATTGAAAAAGCTAACGAAAACGAAGAAAAAGAAATAATACAAACTTGGTCTAGAACATCTAACATTATACCCGCAATGTTTGGACATACAATTGCTATTCATAATGGAAAAGAGCATTTACCCATCTATATAACAGACCGTATGCTGCATCATAAATTGGGAGAATTTGCACCAACTAGGACTTTTGGTGAACATCCGAAAAATGATAATAAATCTCATCCGAAAAAGGATCAGAAATCTCGTCGTTAATTTTTTTATATTTCCATTTGAATTCCAATTCCATGGATTATTCATTAATTATTATTTATTTTTATGACCTCTTATCCTTTTTTTATTTACCTTTTTTTTTATTTACATTTACCTATATACATAATTTAATTTGTTTGATATTTGTTAGGTCTTTGAAAATTTAACAAATCAAGAAAAATAAAATAAATAGGATCTATAGTTGTAATAGAAATAATTGTAATAGAAATAATTCCATTCAATGGAATATTCTGGGAACGAATGGCAAATTCATTCACTATATTCATTCACTATACTATATAGATTCTTGACAATTTAGACCACTAATGATTACTGAAAGTTAAGTATTAAGTATTAGATTTAAGTATTAGATGAAGTTAAATAGATTAGAAGATTAGATTAAGTATTAGATTATTAATTAGTTATTATGCATTTAATTTATTATGAATTGCGAAAAATTACTAATTATTACTAATTGAATTTGCCATCATATTATTATAATGGAATCATTATTATGATATGAGTAGATATGAGTGAAATAATGATGAATAGTGAAATTCCATCCATAAATCAAGAAGAAAGTGCAAGAAGAAAGTGACATAAAAATGACGTACGTAACCAATAACAATGACAATAAAGTGATAAGTTATAGTCATAAGTTATATACAAAATAAATATATGTCATATACATATATATGATATTTATTTATATCATATATCCCGCCTATTGCCCTCTTATACATATATACATATATTATTTATGAATATATGATTATATATGATAGTTATTTATATATGATATATGATAGTTATGTAGTTATGTCGATCATATCTACAGGTATGAATCATCGATATTCAATTGAAAAATTGTATAACAAACAGAGAATAGAGAATTGCTCATCCTTCCTGATGGAGGGTATTCCACTTATGATAAGAAGATTGAATAGAAGATCGGGCACAGAAGTCACAGTTTTAGCTCGACATAAAAAGATACATATGTCTGTTTTCAAAGCCCGAAGAGTCATTGATCAAATTCGCGGACGTTCCTATGAAGAAACACTTATGATACTGGACCTCATACCTTATCGAGCTTCTTATCCCATTTTAAAAATGGTTTTTTCTGCAGCAGCAAATGCTAGCCATAATATGGGTTTGAACAAAACAGATTTCTTTATTAGTAAAGCCGAAGTCAATGGAGGCTCTATTGTGAAAAAGTTGAGGCCCCGAGCTAAAGGGCGTAGTTATTCAATAAAAAGACCCACCTGTCGTATAACAATTGTACTGAAGGATAAATCGAAATAATTTTTATAGAAATCCAAAATAAAATGGAGATTCCAATTTAAAAATAACACATGGCTGGAAAGATCGTATAGTATAATAAAAAAGATGGGACAAAAAATCAATCCACTAGGTTTCCGACTTGGTACAAATCAAAGTCATCATTCCTTTTGGTTCGCAGAACCAAAAGATTTTCCCGCGGAGCTCCAAGAAGATGAAAGAATACGAGACTCTATCAAGAACTATGTGCAAAAAAATATGAAAGTATCCTCTGATTTCGAAGGAATTCTCCGTATAGAAATTCGAAAAGGAACAGATTTTACCACTATTCTCATCTATATAGGATTCCCTAATTTACTAAAAGATGTTCAAGAACAGGAATGGGAGGAATTATGGACAAATGTAGAAAAAACGTTAAATTCTGTGGACCAGAAACTCAAGATCTTTTTCAAAAAAATTGAAAAACCCTACGGGGAACCTAAGCTTCTTGCAGAATATATAGCTTTACAATTAAAAAATAGAGTCTCCTTCCGAAAAGCAATGAAAAAAGCAATTGAATTAACTAAAAAAACAGGTACAAAAGGAATTCGAATACAAATTGCAGGGTGTATCGGTGGAAAAGAAAGGGCCCGTGTCGTATGGACTCGAAAAGGTAGAGTTCCCTTAAATACTATTCATGCTAAAATAGATTATTATTGTTATACAGTTCGAACTATTCATGGGGCCTTGGGCATCAAAATTTGGATGTTTGCAAATCAAAAATAAAATAGTAAAAAATAATAAGAGAATATAATAGAATCCAGGATTTTCTTGTTTCTTATTATTCCATCTAGTGATCAATGATCAGGCAAAAAAGGGAAAAACTTGCATTCTTCTTGCCCTTATTCCACCAAAAAGGAAAAATACCTACTCATTTTATTTCTATAGGACTAAATAAAAATTCCATCGATCTTTTTATTTGGTAGAATTGCTATGCTTAGCCCCAAAAGAACTAAATTTCGTAAACAACATAGAGGAAGAATGAAAGGAATATCTTATCGAGGCAATGATATTTGTTTCGGAAGATATGCTCTTCAAGCACTTGAACCTGCTTGGATCACAGCTAGACAAATAGAAGCTGGGCGAAGAGCAATGACACGATATGCACGTCGTGGCGCAAAAATATGGGTACGCATATTTCCCGACAAACCCGTTACAGTAAGAGCAACGGCAAAGCGTATGGGTTCTGGGAAGGGGGACCCAAAATATTGGATAGTCGTTGTGAAACCCGGTCGAATACTTTATGAAATGATTGGAGTATCCGAAACTGTAGCTAGAGCAGCTATGTCAATAGCTGCGTCCAAAATGCCTATACGCACTGAATTCATTATTGCAGAATAAGAAAGGATACAGAACCAAAAAATGTTCGGGATGAAAAAGACGATAGAGAGAATTTATTTCTGGACACATAACATTTCCTTTTTTTTTTCCTTGACTCATTGTATTGAAAGAGCAGATCAAAAAAACCATGGTTCAACCTCAGACCCTTTTGAATGTAACAGATAATAGTGGGGCTAGAGAATTGATGTGTATTCGAATCTTAGGAGTTAGTAATCGTCAATATGCTAAAATTGGTGACGTTATTGTTGCTGTAATCAAGAGAGCAGTACCTAGTATGTCTCTAGAAAAATCAGAAGTAATTCGAGCCGTAATTGTACGTACATGTAAAGAACTAAAACGTGACAACGGTATGATAATACGATATGCTGACAATGCAGCAGTTATTATCGATCAAAAAAAAAATCCAAGGGGGTCTCGGGTTTTTGGTGCAATTGCTCAAGAATTGAGACAGTTAAAGTTCACAAAAATAGTCTCAATATCCCCTGATATATTCTAAATTGGATCAAATTAGGATATAATAAATGATCGAAAATAGATCAATATGAAATAGATCCTTTAGTCAATTCTATCTCAAGTATATACTTTTCATCATTCCTAAAAACATGTTGATTATAGTAAAATAAGGGAACAAGCATAATTCGAGTTCATTATGGGTAAAGATACTGTTGCCGATATAATAACTTCAATAAAAAATGCTGATATACATAAAAAGGAAATAGTTCGAGTCATATCTACCAATATAACTGAAAACATTGTTAAAATACTTTTACAGGAGGGTTTTATTAAAAATGTTAGAAAATATCATCAAAATAACAAATATTTCTTGGTTTCAACTCTACGGCGACATAATAAAAAGACTAGGAAAGGTATGCAGAAAACTATTTTAAAACGTCTCAGCCGACCCAGTCTACGAATCTATTCTAACTATAAACGAATTCCTAAGATTTTAGGTGGAATGGGAATTACAATTCTTTCCACTTCTCAAGGTATAATGACAGATAGGGAAGCCCGACTCAAAGAAATTGGGGGAGAAATGTTATGTCATATATATACATATTGACCCCCCTTCTGGCATTTTCATTGGATCTGTCACTTCTTACCTGTGAAAAGAAAAGAAATAACCTGTGAAAAAGAGAGAAAGGAGAAAGAATCCCTTTTCTCAAAAGATCAAGTTATTCTATTGCACTTATCAAATTAAAAGATAGATTATCTATCACCCTTTCTAAAATTTTCTATTTCAATGCAGGAAGAAACTAAAAATGAAAAATAACAAAAAAAAAGGAATAGTGGGTCTAAAGAAGACAAGAAAGAGTCTAAAACCATCTATGAAGGTTTGGTTATTGACACATATCCCAGTGGTATGTTCCAGATTTGTTTAGATAATGGAGATGAAATTCTAGGTTACATTTCGGGAAAGATTCGAACGCAGTTTATCCGCATTCTACTCGGAGATAGAGTCCAGATCGAAGTAAGTCGTTATGATCCAACCAAAGGGCGTATAATTCATAGACTTCCCCGCAACAAGTCTTGGGACGATTCGGAGGAGTGGGATGATTCGGAGGGTTGGTACAATTCGGACAATTAGGTATCTTTTTAGCATTCCCCTCGCGGGAATCGAATTTGGGCCAAATTAAAGAGACTTTTTTTCTTTCAAGAAGTAGATTCAGAATTCAAAAGAAAATAAAATATAGGAAATTATAAATATGAAAATGAGAGCTTCTGTTCGTAAAATTTGTCTAAAATGCCGACTTATTCGTAGGCGAGGACGCTTTATAGTGACTTGTCCCAATCCGAAACATAAACAAAGGCAAAAATAATATTTTTTTTTTAACAAAACAAACTTTCTAACCATACGAATGTCAGTAAAAAAATAAAGAAAGGATCTAATATTTTTCACATGAAATCGATATCTCCGTATATTTCTTACTCCTATTTATGAGATGATAAAAAATGACAATAACAAAGCATATACCAAGAAAAATTGGTTTGTTCCCCGGTAAAAATAGACGTATACGTCAACGTAAAAATGTACGTAAAATAGAAAAAGGGATGATTCATATTCAAGCAAATTACAATAATACTACTGTCACTGTTACAGATGTACGAGGTCAAGCGGTTTGGTGGTCCTCTGGTGGTACTTCTGGATTTAAAGGACCCAGAAGGGGAACGCCTTTTGCCGCTCAAGCTGCCGCAATAAATGCTATTCAGCCAGTGGTTAATCAAGGTATGAAACGAGCAGAAGTTCTGATAAAGGGTAATGGTCCTGGAAGAGATCCAGCATTACGAATTATTAGGATCAGTGGGATAGTATTAAGTTGCATACGCGATATAACTCCTACGTCACACAATGGATGTAGACCCCCTAAAAGAAGACGCGTGTAAAAATCCGAATGAAACAAATTGCAAGAGCCAAGAGCAAGAGAAAGAAATGATTCACGAATCTATGATTCGAGAGGAAGTAGCAGGATCCACTCGAACACCACAGTGGAAGTGCGTTGAATCCAGAGTAGACAATAAACGTCTTCATTATGGGCGTTTCATTCTTTCCCCACTTAGAAAGGATCAAGCCAGTACCATAGGTATTTGCATGCGAAGAGCTTTACTTGGGGAAATAGAAGAGACGCGTATAATACATGCAAAATTTGATAATGTACCACATGAATATTCGATGATATCAGGTATTGAAGAATCCGTACATGAAATTTTAATGAATTTGAAAGAAATTGTATTGAGAACTCATTCTCATATGGATGAAGTTCAAGATGCATTCATTTGCACCAAAGGTCCAAAACGTGTAACTGCTCAAGATATCATCTCACCACCTTATGTGGAAATAGTGAACACTACAAAGCATATAGCTAACCTCAGGGGACCTGTGGATTTGTGTATTGAATTAAAAATCAAGAGAGATCGCGGATATTGTATCAAATCCCAAAATCAGTCTGAGGGTTATCCTATAGATGCTGTATTCATGCCTGTTCGAAATGTCAATTATAGTATTCATTCTTATAGGGAAGAGAGTGAAAATGAAAAACAAGAGATCCTGATTTTCGAAATATGGACAAACGGGAGTTTAACTCCAAAAGAAGCACTTTATGAGGCTTCTCGTAATTTGATTGATTTATTTATTCCTTTTCTACATGCGGAGGAGGAAAACACGAATTTGGAAGAAAAGAAAAACCCATTGACTTTACCCCTTTTTGCCTTTCATGAGAGATTCTCTTATCGAAAGAGAGGTCAAAAAGAAATTGCATGGAAATCGATTTTTATTGACCAATTCCAATTGTCTTCCAGGACCTATAATTGTCTCAAAAGGTCCAATATACATACAGTATTGGACCTTTTGAGTCACAGTAAAGAAGATCTTATGAGAATGGAAGATTTTCGCGCAGAAGATGGCAAACAGATATTGAGTATTTTAAAGGAGCGTTTCGCAATTGATTTACCTAAGAATCCATTTTCCTTTTAAATCCATTGCAATTCTTTCATCCTTTTCTTTTTTTTTTCCTATTTTCGAAATGGGCGAACGACGGGAATTGAACCCGCGCGTAGTGGATTCACAATCCACCGCCTTAATCCACTTGGCTACATCCGCCCCTTGGACTGTATCTAGGGAAAATTCACTTGAAAGGAACTATTCTCTAGATAGTCATCTAGTGTCACAGTGAAATCGATTTAAAAAAGACCTAAAGTCAAAGATTTCTCAATAGGTAATGTTGCCCCAATACCTAACCAAAGTGCTACTGCGATACCGATCAAAAAAACGGTTGTAGCCACTGGACGACGAAACGGATTTTGGAATTGATTGACATTCTCCAAAAAGGGTACTGTAAATAATCCTAATGGTACTGAGATCATAAAAAGAACACCTAATAACTTATTTGGTACTGTGCGAAGTATTTGAAATACAGGAAAAAAGTACCATTCAGGTAAAATTTCCAAAGGAGTTGCAAATGGATCTGCCGGCTCGCCGATCATTGACGGTTCTAGAATGGCTAAGCCTACGTTACATGCTATAGTACCTAGAATTACTACTGGAAAAATATATAAAAGATCATTGGGCCACGCAGGTTCCCCGTAATAATTATGTCCCATTCCTTTAGCCAATTTTGCTCTTAATACAGGATCATTCAAATCTGGTTTCTTTGTTATTGGGATAGGTGAATTCTTATGTATTCATCCTCCGAAGGAACCGGACATGAGAATTTTGGATCATCCGGCTCGAGCAAAACAAAAAGCCAAAAAATCGAGGAAATAGATCCATATCAAAAGTGATTTCATCCATATCCATATTGCCACAAGTGACTCTATATCTATATAAGAAAAGATTGACTGGATTCAATTTGATGGAGTTCCGACGATTCATTGTAAATTCCGTTCTTACAAGTCAATGCTCAACACCCAAGTAGGCTTACAAATTGGATCGTGATCCAATACTTTTTGGGTTGTCTCCTGGTTTGTAATTGATGTCTACCCACACAATATCTCAACCATACTTCTTTTCATACAAAAAATTTTCTTGTTACTAATGTAGCCTCTATTCTTCCTTAGATCCCTGATTTCATTTCACTCCGATAGTATCATCGATCTGGATTCATGCAAAGGAAATGAATGCATTTCCACACTATATAGAAATCTATGGAATAGATCTCAGAGAATTTGGATGATGCCGAATCACTTATTCTACGGGATCTTACGGAGCCTGCTTATGCATTACATGGATTCAGGTAGAATCCTAGAAACAATTCTCCTTAAGCAAACCAGCCTATCTTCTGCTACATATACGTAGGAAGACTTACGTGTTGATTGGATGCGGAGACACATTGAGTTTTGATTTCCAATGTGGTGGTGGATCAAATCATATACCCGCACGGCCTCATCAATAGTTCAAGTCACACACTCCCATAATCCATTTTCTCTTCGAAAAATCGACTTCAACCAAAGTATCCAATCCAAAATACTTCGGGGTTGAAGAGAAATATCCAAATAACATGTCTTATTCTTTTCAATAATCCATATTTATAGCAATGAAACAATGAAAAATCCATATTGAATGAAACAATGAAATACTATTGTTCCTCTCCGAAATCCTAAATATAGGACCGATTATCCATATTGAGAATCCGTCCTATTTCTTTGAGAAATCGTTCTTATAAAGGCCCGGAAATCCCCTGCTTACGTATCATTAGGAAATGCATTACCATAAATACGGAAGTAAGAAGAGGCAATACAAAAGTATGTAAACTATAAAAACGGGTCAAAGTGGATTGGCTCACACTAGCACTCCCACGCAAGAATTCTACCAAAGGTGATCCTACTACAGGAATAGCTTCAGGTACACCTGTGACAATTTTGACTGCCCAATAACCAATTTGGTCCCAAGGTAAGGAATAACCGGTTACACCAAAGGATGCAGTCAATACAGCCAGAATCACACCTGTAACCCAAGTGAATTCGCGGGGTTTTTTAAATCCACCTGTGAGATATACACGAAATACGTGCAAAATCATCATTAGAACCATCATACTTGCCGACCATCGATGAACTGATCGAATTAGCCAACCAAAGTTGGCCTCAGTCATGATGTATTGAACAGAGGAAAAAGCCTCTGTAACAGTTGGACGATAGTAAAAAGTCATAGCAAAACCTGTAGCTACTTGTACTAAAAAACAAGTGAGTGTGATTCCTCCTAGACAATAAAATATGTTAACATGAGGAGGGACATATTTACTAGTTATATCATCTGCAATCGCCTGAATCTCTAGACGTTCTTCAAACCAATCATACATTTGATTGAGATAGGTAAGAAAAGTAGACTCCCCCTCTGAGAACCGTATATGAAAATTTCATCTCATACGGCTCAAGCAAAAAAAGAAACACACAAATACGGATTTCAACAGATATGTAGTATCCAATTGGAAACTGATTAGATATTGGATTCCATCTGTCTCAAAAATACGAAAAAAAATAGAGAATTTGTTTTGTATATACATGCCAATATCAAGTTGGCTCATCTGTCTTTCTTTATATTACTTATATTGCATATTGCAGGCCTCTTGAATCTTCTTTTCTCCTATCTATAGACTCTTCTTTGTATAGTTTTTTACGTAAGTCAATGGGTTCTTTTACTTTTGATATGATAGGAATTCTCTTGTTGGGATCCTATGAATCCATTCCAACTTCAGATTCATACTATAACCACGATGATTTTACAAAGTAACAAACAAAGAAGTTCTCTGAGTAAAAACCACTTGCTTTGACCCTCACTTATTCAATGACTAGGCTAAATGGAATAACTCAACCAAATTTGAAAAAGGGTTTCCTTCAGTTAAGATTACAATTGGAAAGAAATAAAAAAGAATTTCTTTAGACAATTTCTGTTTTGCTCTTTTTTTAGTCCGGTTACGAGGTCCTGAATAGGAATAAATAGTAGGTATGAATCATAGTTCCAATCTTTCTTTATATATTTTATATACCCCTTTCATGCTTCAAATATTCACATAAATATCCGACGAGGTAGAATTCTCTCTATCAAGATGACAGGCCTATTCTCTGTACTATCAATAGGATCCACTATAACAAGTCACACACTCATATTTCTTCCGGAAATACGAAAACAAAGGAATTCCACGGTCGAACTACCAGACTAAGTTTGAAGAAATTGTTTTATCAAATAAATAGGATTTTCTAATCCTGATAAATCAAACCTAATTCATGGAAATTCCATCCAATAAAACGGAAGAATTATAAATTTCCAGAATAATAGATAGGAATATTGCAAATAGAGCCATTGCGATTCCCATAAAGGGAGTAGTCCCCCAACCTGGAGCCACTTTACCATATTCCGAATTCAAGGGTTTCAAGAAATCTCCTACAACAGTTCGTCTTGGCCCAGACCTAGAACTGTCTTCAACAGTTTGTGTAGCCATAAATCTGATTTCATTCATTGGTTGAGATCTGTTGACTTTGTATACGACTTTATTGTACTCCTAAATGAATGATCTGATTGTAGTTGTAAATCTACCGCGATCTTGAACTTATCTAAGAATGGAAACAGCAACCCTAGTCGCCATCTCCATATCTGGTTTACTTGTCAGTTTTACTGGGTATGCCTTATATACTGCTTTTTGGCAACCTTATCAACAACTAAGAGATCCATTCGACGAACACGGAGACTAGTTGCTGGAAGTCATGAGCCTCCCCAATTGGGGAGGCTCATGACTTCCATTAAGATCATGAAAAATCATTTCCTTTTTTGAGTCGGAACCTTAGGCGGTTCTCGGAAAAAGATAGCGAAAAAAAGGATTCCTAAAGTAGAGACTAACAGAAATGTATAAACCAATGCTTCCATAGATTTGATCCTAGTTTACAATTCCAATTATAGCTTTCACACCTATTCATTTGGGATGCGATCATTTACCAGATAAATAAAGGGGAAGAAAGAGTCAAATAAAAAACAACGATCCAAAATTGATCTGGCACCCTATGTAAAGTATCCAATATAGGACAAAGCAATGTTGTATCAGACTGCCTGTCTCTTTGTAGTTGGATCCCCAACTTTTTGGAATGTTCCAAATTCCACTTGGGCGTCCAAATCTGGATCAATACCAGCAAAAACATCTCGGAACAGGGTTCTAGCGCCATGCCAAATGTGTCCAAAAAAGAAGAGCAAAGCAAACGTAGCATGCCCAAAAGTGAACCAGCCTCTTGGACTACTACGAAAAACCCCATCCGATTTTAAAGTAGCTCGATCCAATTCAAAAATGGCACCTAATTGAGCACGTCTAGCATACTTTTTCACAGTAGCAGGATCCCGATAACTGACTCCATTGAGTTCGCCACCATAGAACTCAACAGTGACACCTACTTGTTCGACACTATATTTGGATTCCGCCCTTCGAAAGGGAACATCGGCTCTCACAATTCCGTCTCCGTCTACCAAAACGACTGGAAATGTTTCAAAAAAAGTAGGCATACGACGTACAAAAAGCTCGCGCCCTTCTTTATCTCTAAAGATGGGATGCCCTAACCAACCAACAGCTATTCCATCTCCGTTGTCCATTGAACCCGCTCTGAATAATCCCCCTTTCGCCGGGTTATTACCGATGTAATCATAAAAAGCCAATTTTTCGGGAATTTGAGACCAAGCTTCTGAAAAACTCATATTTTTGACTAATCCAGCGCTAACTCTTCGATAGATTTCTTGCTGGAAATATCCCTGATCCCACTGATAACGGGTCGGACCAAATAATTCGATCGGAGTAGTTGCTGAACCATACCACATAGTTCCAGCAACAACGAAAGCTGCAAAAAAGACAGCAGCAATACTACTGGAAAGTACCGTCTCAATATTTCCCATACGTAATCCTTTATATAAACGTTGAGGAGGACGAACACTAAGATGGAATAGGCCCGCTAATATGCCTAATGTACCCGCTGCAATATGATGAGATGCTATTCCCCCAGGAACAAAGGGATCAAACCCTTCCGCGCCCCACGCAGGGTTTACAGGTTGTACTTTTCCAGTTAGCCCATAAGGATCCGATACCCATATCCCGGGACCATACAAGCCTGTTACGTGAAATGCGCCAAAACTGAAGCAAGCAACTCCTGAGAGAAATAAATGAATTCCAAAGATTTTTGGCAAATCCAAAGAGGGTTTTCCTGTACGTTCATCGCAGAAGATTTCTAGGTCCCAATATACCCAATGCCAGATAGCTGCCAAAAAGCACAAACCAGAAAACACAATATGTGCTCCTGCCACACCTTCATAACTCCAAATACCCGGATTCGTGATAGTCCCCCCTGTAATACTCCAACCACCCCAGGAATTGGTTATTCCTAAACGAGTCATGAAGGGTATAACGAACATACCCTGTCTCCACATAGGATCAAGAACAGGGTCAGAAGGGTCAAAAACCGCTAATTCGTATAGAGCCATTGAACCGGCCCAACCAGAAACTAAAGCTGTATGCATTATATGGACAGAAAGTAACCGGCCAGGATCATTCAAAACAACCGTATGAACACGATACCAAGGCAAACCCATGGAAATACCCCTTTCTCAAAGAGAAATAGACACTATGTAACTTTATAGCATTGTTAAACAATATATATATACCATGTATACTCTCATCCCATGTATACTCTCATCCATATATCGACTATATACATACTATATATAGTATAGTACGTATATATAGTGCCCAAATATCCATATATATAGATATATACTATAAGCATATATAAAGACTCTAAATAGGATGTAGTATAAGAGTTTACGCAAGCCTTTTCTGTAGATTACCTATAAAGAAGGCGAGCTTCTTCCGTGGATTACCTATGAACAAGAGTTCATATTTATTCCGTCCCATTCAAAATCAAAATAATGGAAGAGTTCTGTTCGTAGGAACAAATAGAAGTAGATCTATTCTATACTCAATAAGTAGCAATATGCAATGGACGTGAGTCTCGTTTTTTGAGGAACGAATAAATACATCAATATTTCTTTATCATTCAAAAGGTTTCTTTGTAGGAATTCCCCTTTCTTTATTCATATTCCTCTATGATATAAGATGATATAAGCCTAACAATATATAAAATCCATATGGAAAAGCTATCTAAAATAGGAGAAACAGAAGTCAAATCAAAATGACTAAGAAAGAAAATAAAGAGCTTTCACTTCAAAGTCAACGATTTCCATTTTGATTTCATGGAATTATGCCCGTTGGTGTTCCAAAAGTACCTACTCCAGAAGAAGCTATTAAGTCCGAGGAGGGGGAGACCAGGGATGAGGATAATAAAATTTGGGTTGACCTATAGTACAACTTGTGAGACATATTGGGTCATATGGAATTCACCCATTCTCTTTCTGACTGAGATATCTTATGTTTTGCCTAAGAAAGATGGCTGGAATGAACCATCCATCTTTTGGAGCGCGAAGTACAAGGAAATCCATGTCTTTTCATTTTGGGATGAGGGCAAAATAACGGATTTCATTTAGAAGGATTTATGGTTCACTTGTCACAATCAAGTATTCAGGCTCCGCTCAGAAAATACCAAATGGGCCATATGTATACAATTATAACTTGTATCATAAATAATAAATAATTTTTCTACCATAAGAATCAGTTATCTAAAATCCACAATCTATGAAGTAGTAAATAGATAAAATAATTAGGTAGAAAATAGAAAAAGGATTGACAAAAAACGAAATTTTCACAAAATGAAGTGAGTGGTACTGATATCTTTTGTGACCTATATGCACAAATAGAATTTGGGCGGATCTTTACCCCGGAGTAGAATATGAACCTAAAAAATGGAAAGGCACTATTCAGGAACAAGAAAAGAACATCCGGATTGGAATCTCGATGAAATAATACATCAATGAAAGATTAGTTCAATAAGTCTCTTTTTTTTTGAGGAAAAGCGGCAAAAACATCTTTTGGCAAGAAAAAACCCCTCTATGAAAAAAGTTTCAAAAAGAGAAAAATACAACTGGAATCAAGACATTGATCCTTTTTTTCGCAAATTCCGGAACCGTATGCGTCAAAAGGCGCATGTACGGTTCTGAAAGGATACAACTTTATCCTAATCAACAGACTTTATGTACAAAGAATCGTTTTCTTAATAGGTCCGCTTAAGATGGAGAACGCAAATCAAGTTATGAGTCTTACGGTATATCTCACTCTGAAGAATCAGATCAAGGATCTTTATTTGTTTATAAACTCCCTTGGAGGAGCGCTCATGTACGGAGTAGCTATTAATGATCTTATCCGATCTGTTCCGGAGCCAGTAAATACAATTTGCCTGTCAAAAGCCGCTTCAACGGCATGTTACATTCTGGCCGGGGGGGAACCCTCCAAACGTGTAGCAGTCCCTACCGCTTGGCGCCAATGAATTTTTTATTGAAATGTAAGAATAAGGTAAAAAAAGGACTATGCCTTCGCCATATCAAATCGAGATAATAAGTAATAATAGCATGGCACTTTAAGTTCGATACGAACAAATCCTTTTTGTTTTTTTATAACACAAGATTACGTATCGAAATAGTAGTATGAAACAAAAGTTATTTTTGCATTTGGTCGTATTCTTTTGCTATTATTTCACCGAAAAAACCTGTTTCAGCGTCACAAACCACGATTTTTCTTACACACAAAAAGCGTCTTTCCGTTCTTTATGAAAGAAAGAGTAAGAAAAAAAGCAAAAAGATAATTGATTTTCAATAATGGATTCTCATAGGATCAGAAAAAACCTTGGGATTGCTAAATCATGGATTCCATATAGAAAGCAACAGAACCATCATAGTACTTTTACTCCTAAAGAAAGGAATAGGAAAGAAAGGGTGGTAAATAAATTCTTCAACAATTGGAATTGGATGGATTCTTTTTTGTTTCCCTTTTTTTTTTTTTTAAAGTAGGGGTAGAACAGAATTCTATTGCAGAGCCGTATGCATGAAAAATGCCTGTACGGCTGTTCTCTTCTATCTTTTATTTTTTTGTTTCTACCTTCCACCAACCAGATAGAAGAGCCTTTCGTGATGTTATATTATCAGGGTTCTAATGCACCAACCTTTGAGCATTTTGTGTCACGGAGTAGCGCAGGAAATGGACATGGAATCCGCCGAAATGATAAGGCTTTACAAAACGGTCATAGATGTTTACTCAGAAATAACGGAAAAATCTTGGGAGGTTATACAACAAGACATACTAAATCCTACTTTTATATCAGCAGACGAGGCCAAAGCTTATGGACTTATTGATGTGGTACTATATGAAGGTACTACTGCATGGAAATTTCCGACGATGGATCCGGATAGGGATAGCGATACCGCTAAAGATAATGGGCCTAAATGGCCTTTTTTCCTGGACGAGAGCGATAACAGCAAGTCCTAAAAGGAGAAGATCCATGACTTTGAAATCATGATTCCCATTTTCCATGATTTGATATTCTGTATTTTCTGCCAATACAAGACTATTTCCATTCCATGGAAATCATTCATAATCATCAGGTTCAGATCAATCTAAACCAACCCATTCTAATTCCATAACAAATATATAAGTTCAACATGCCAACTATTCAACAACTTCTTAGAAAGACAAGACAGAAAATCCAAAATATTAGCAAATCCCCTGCTCTTCGAGGATGCCCTCAGCGTCGAGGAACGTGTATTAGGGTGTATGTGCGACTCGTTCAAATCATAAAGGAGATCCTTTTTCCCATATCAATAAATGGGATAGTATAGAATGGAAAAATCATAGAATGGAAAAATACTACTATCTAACCAAAAAATCAAGATTTATTATGGGTCTCTTTTGTGTATGGAATTTATGGTTTCTATTGGCGCAAATCCTATCATCTTGATTTAGGATGAGAAGCAATCCTCCATTGGTAGCAAGTCAAATGCTTATCCACTAAGCGGGGAAAACGCATAATGAAACGCTATTTCAGAAGCAATAAGATTATACTCCTACCCTTGAAATAACGGACTAACAGGGTCAGCTACCTAGCCAACTTTCATAATGAAATACCGTCACTGTATGGATAGCTTTTATTGTGAAAAGACCTATTATTCATCAAATTCATGGGTAGAGCCAAAAAATGTGAACTGTACAAGTTACTAATACCATTGATGAAATGAGGAAGAGAGCTCCGGTGTATAGAGAGGGCCTGACCGTTTCAGAAGTAACCATAGAAACGATGGAACCCACTATGGATTTTCTATCTTTATGGAGCTTAGTATCCTTATTTCCGAGTGAAATGATGAAATATCTGAAAAATAAAAAATTGTGGTTGGGAAGGTTATAGCAGCAAAAGCCATTGGAATACATATTTTATATATTGGAATAATCCGTTTTTTTATGAATTAATAGCAATCTAGGAAGAAGAGAAAAGAATAACTAAAAAACTTGACATTCATTAGTATTCAGAAAAACCCCATGACCAGAGTTAAAAGAGGATATATAGCTAGGAGACGTAAAACAAAAGTACGCTTATCTGTATCAGCCTTTCGAGGGGCTCATTCAAGACTGACTCGAACTATTACTCAACAAACAATGAAAGCCGGGTTTTCTGCTCATCGAGATAGAAGCAGGAAAAAGAGAGATTTTCGATGTTTGTGGATTGCTCGGATAAATGCAGGAACTCGTGAAAATGAACTATTCTACAGTTATAGTAGATTCATACATGATCTGTACAAGAGAAAATTACTTCTGAATCGTAAAATGCTTGGACAAATTGCTATATTAAATCAAAAATGTCTTTCCATTATTTCTAATAAGATTATCGACAAATCAAAGAGGTTATCTGATCATCTAAAAGAGATTATCTCTTCTAAGGTATATCATATACAGAATGCTTAAAAGAATGCTTAAAAAAATTTGGAATGATTAACCCCCCCCCCGGAGAATGAACTCCGGGAAGATAATAAAAAAAATGAAAAATAAAATAAGAAATAAGATAAATAAGTAGTAAGAATGAACTCGTATAAAAAAATTTTAGATTTAGAACATAAGAATCAAATCCGCATTATAGATCTTTTTCAATCTCAAACAAAGCATCGATCTGATGTAAAGTTCCAATTGAAATCTTGAGTGAAGAGTGTGATATGCCTATGTTATTTTATGGCTACTTCCAGAAGAAATTTCTTTTTTTTCGAGAGGAATCTCCTTTGTTGTTTTATGTTTTACGTGCAGGATCTTTTGTTTTGCTTTCAGAGGAAGTATCTCTAGTCCAAGAAGAAGGAGGCTTTTTTGTTTTACTTCCAGGGTCTTTTGTTCTACTTTCAGGATCTTTTGCTATATTTTTATTAAAAGCCTCTTTTGTTTCAGAACGAGTATTTCTAGGACCGCGAAGATTGCGAGTATTTCTAGGGCCACGAGTATTTCTAGAACGACGTTTTCTATTTCTACGAGCTGCCTCCGCTATCAATTTTTCCTCATTATTAGGCAATAAAAGGTAACAAAGATAAAATACGAGCTTGTTTTATAGCAAGAGTAACGAATCGTTGTTGTTTCAAGGTCAATTGATTTACTTGTCTCGATAAAATTTTTCCTTGTCGGCTAATAAATTTATTCATTAAACTCATGTTTCTATAATCAATAGGATCCCCCGACCTAATTGCGGGCAAACGTCTATGTCTACGACTACGAAAAAAAGGCTTACGCTTAGTACGCTTAGATTTATGAAAAAGTGGTTTGGATTTGTCCATTATTTGGTTTATTCCCTATCTATAAAATCTCATTTCTCCCTTCATTTGCTTTTGAAATTGCACCGAAATAAGATTTGACTTGTATTGGATTTGTGTATATTACACATTATATGTATAGTGCTTTGTGTATATTACATATGATATATAAATATATATATATACATTTACATATATTTATATATTATATTGCTATTGCATTGCATTTGTCTTTATGTATTTTATGTATATTATACATCTATTTATCATACTTATTCCTACTCTTTGGTACAGTTCTGCACCATCTATTCCTTTATTTCCCCGTGAATCGTATGTTTGTAACAATAACGGCAAAATTTTCTCAATTCTAATTGACTGGATGTATTTTGTCGATTTTTTTGAGTAATATATCTAGAAATTCCAGTTGATTTTTTATTAACACCCTTTCTAACACAACTGGTACATTCCAAAATCACTTTGACTCTAACCTCTTTACCTTTTGCCATTAGCCCCCTTTCTTTTGATTTGGGATCCACTCTTCTTTCTATTCTAGAAGAACAGAACATTAAATTCAAAAATCAATAGAAATTACCACTATTTAATTATTACACTATAATGAAGGCTTTCGTTATAATGTAATAATTAAATAATAAAATGTTTCCTAACTATCAATTCTAATTCTAACGCCAATGTTTAAGTATATTCATTTTGCAGAAAGACTATCCTAGACCCATATATTGAAATTTGATTTTAAAACCACTCAATGCGATGGTGAAGATCTTTTTTTTTGTTTCTTCCCCATTCCATTTTTTTTTTTGTTTCTTCCCCATTCCATACTAAACAAAGAATGAGAGAGAGGGAAAATTTGTCGCAATTTTTTATATCTCTAATTTCCTTTATTCTTTCCGTGTAATAATTAGAATGACAAGGCGTCTGGAAAGAAACGATTCATTTCTATCAATAGACCCGCTAAAGACCCAAACCATATAGTAGTTAGCACGGGTGCTACAGATAGATATGTTTTGATATGTCGCATTGGAAATCCTCCTTCTTGATTTCTTGATTGTAATACATATACGATACGATCGTATGCTGTAGTGAAAGATCGTTTACGTAAAAGAAAAGGAACAGTAAATTAGCTTGTCGTGTCCTTAAAAAAGAATGATAGACTCTTTTCTGTTGAGCATTACCAATATATATATATTTTCTTAAGTTTTAAGTTTATCATATATTATATGAGACCAAAAAGAAGAAATGAAATGTCAAGAAAATTTTCTTTATGTTATGGATAAAGAAAAAAAAGAATGATGTGGAAAACAAGACAGGCCTCTTGTACAATGGGACTGTACAAAAAAGGAAAAAAGGGATGTAGCGCAGCCCGGTAGCGTGTTTGTTTTGGGTACATAATGTCGCAGGTTCAAATCCTGTCATCCCTACATATTACTTCTCCTATGAGCAGTAACGAGGGATTGATTCATATATGAATGACTCTTCATTCATAGAATGGCAATCCATGAAAATTAGAAAGAATTGAATCCCTCATTTTATGATACTATCTATATATATATATACAATATATGCAAGATATATTGTTCAGGATACAAAACGACTCTATAGTAGTGTCTTCTCTTCTGTCATAAAAAAGAAGGCGCTCTTAGTTCAGTTTGGTAGAACACGGGTCTCCAAAACCCGATGCCGTAGGTTCAAATCCTACAGAGCGTGATTTTATGCTAAATAATAAAAAAAGCACTTAAGGACATGGAATTACAACTCCAATTTCACTCCCTCTATGTAGGAAGTCAATCAACAAAAATGTTACTCCATTAAAGACCCAACTGATCACCACGCCTGTATTGTAAATATGCAGTTACGAATAATCCTGCCAAAGTAATAGGAATTAGACCTAACACGATTCCAAATAGAAAAACTTCCATCATTTCGATTTTGTTGAGGAGATCAAAATAGAGATAAGATCCATTCCTCAATCTTAATCCGAATCCTCCCTGAATCTCAATGATCCCAAATTGACAAGGAACATGAAGAATACTTCGAATCCCGAAAAATTTTTGACTTTCAAATAAGTCGTATCGTTTTCAAACCAATGAATAGAGCTGAAGTAATAGTTGAAGCAGCCAGTAGAAAACCAAAATAACTAGTTATAGTAGGCATGAAAAAGCGAAATGAGATATGTTTTTTCTACATATGCTGATAAAACACTTACCTAAGTCTCCATTTCTCCAAATCAGAATAGACTAAAAACTATCCATTGACGAAATTGGCTCCAATTAAACATTCTTGATTGACCCGTCACTATAAGGCAAGACAGCGCTCACAAAGATAAAATGAAATAGACGGAAAAAAAGAAAAAGGGATTTGTAAACTATGATACTAACTGATTCCACGATTCAACATGATAGATGAATTGTATAACCTGTGAATCTCAAAAAGTTGATACCGCTTTCTAAACTAAAAAGAAAAAGAGAAGGAATGCCTTACAATCTATTGAAAGAAATAAAAAACCTTTACTTTGTTTATTTTTCTTTCATACTCAATCTGTTATCTGTTTCAGATACTAGCCCTTTGAATCATTCCTTTAAGTCAGTTAAACTCTATGTCTTTCCATCTTATAGAATTGTTTATGGTTCGCCCAAAAAAAGAAGAAATCCTTGCTTTGGATTTCATGTAACAAAGATTCTAT